CCGGCAGAGGACCAAGAAATTACTCGACCTCGTACATCTGTAATAGTCACAATGGTATTGTTGAAACTTGCTTGAACATGAATAACTCCCTTTGGTATTCTACGCGCATTCTTACGTGAACCAATACGTCTATTTCTACGTAAACCAATTTTTGGTATAGGTTTTGCCATATTGTATCATCTCATAAATATAAATCAGAGATATATGGATATATCCATTTCATGTCAAAACAGATCTTTATTTTTTTTATTTGTACATCTGTACATCGGGTCCTTTAGATTTCGAGAGTATTTTTTGTTTTAGAAAGATTATCCTTGTCTTTGTTTATGTCTCGGGTTGGAACAAATTACTATAATTCGTCCCCGTCTACGGATCAATCGACATTTTTCACAAATTTTACGAACAGAGGCCCTTATTTTCATATTTGTCATTCCTTTTCTTAATTCCGAATCTACTTATTGGAAGAAAATGAGTTTCTTGAAATTTTTAACTTCGAATTGTATCCCCCCGAAAGAATGTTGAAATTGAAAAAACCACCCAATCATTCGAGTCTTTGCTTTGGAATCTATAAATTATACGTCCTTTGTTTGAATCATAAGGACTTACCTCAATTTTTATTCTATTTCCTGGTAGTATACGTATAAAACTACGTCGAATCCTTCCAGAAAAAAACCAGAATCAGATTTTCATTATCTAAAGGAACCCGGAACATACATACCATTGGGAAGTGGTTCAGTAATTAGACCCTCATGAATCCATTTTTGTTCTTTCATGCCAGGTAAAACTGCCTTGAAGTATCAACTAATGTAAGAGGGGTAATATTAGAAACCCGCCCTTTCTCTTTTTTTTTTTTTTTTTCACAAATATGAAAGTTCTGCATATAATTCGGCTATTAGAAAGATTACCATATATAACACAAAATTTCTCCGCCGATTCCTTCTATTCGAGCCTCTCGGTCTGTCATTATACCTCGAGAAGTAGAGAGAATTACAATCCCCATTCCGCCTAAAATTCTAGGAATTCGTTGATAGTTAGAATATATTCGTAGACCGGGTCTACTGATCCGTTTTAAATTTAAAACAGTTCTATACGGTCCTTTCCTATTCCTTCTATGTCGTAGGGTTAAAACCAAAAAATATTTATTGTTTTCCTGATGTTTTCTCACATTTTCAATAAAACCTTCTCGTAAAAGAATTTTAACAATATTTTCAGTGATGTTAGTAGATGGTATTCGAACTGTTCTTTTTTTATTCATGTCAGCATTTCGTATAGAGGTTATTATGTCAGCAATAGTGTCTTTACTCATGATAAACTAAGATTATTGTTGCCCCCGAATTTTGATATAATCAACATGCTCTTTTTTTTTTTTTTTACTTCTGAATTATTAAAGGTATATACGTGATATACAAACAATCTACTAATTAATCGATTTCATTCAAATACTATAACTATATCAGGGTCTTCCCTTATAATACTTCAGGTGCTAATGAAACTATTTTAGTGAAATTTAACTGTCTTAATTCGCGGGCGATCGCGCCAAAAATTCGGGTTCCTTTTGGATTTCCTTCGTGATCAATAACAACTGCAGCATTGTCATCATATCGTATTATCATACCGTTGTCACGTTTGAGTTCTTTACAAGTACGTACAATTACAGCTCGGATCACTTCTGATCTTTCTAGAGGTGTATTTGGTACTGCTTCCTTGATTACAGCAACAATAATGTCACCAATATGAGCATATCGTCGATTACTAGCTCCTATGATTCGAATACACATCAATTCTCGGGCCCCGCTGTTATCCGCTACATTCAAATGGGTTTGAGGTTGAATCATATCATTTTTTTTTATCGGTTTTTTCTTTTTCAATGCAAAGGGCGAAATAAAAAAAAAAGAAATATTGTTTGTTCAAAAGAAAAAAATAAACCCGCAATTGTTTTTTTTCATCCAAAAAACCTCTTTCCTTTGGTTCTACATTCCTATCCCGAAAGAATGAATTGAGTTCGTATAGGCATTTTGGATGCCGCTATTGAAATAGCCCTTCTGGCTATATTTTCTGCTACTCCGCTCATTTCATAAAGTATTCTACCGGGTTTAACGACAGCTACCCAATATTCGGGAGATCCTTTCCCCGAACCCATACGTGTTTCTGTAGGTCTTACTGTAACTGGTTTGTCTGGAAATATACGTACCCATATTTTTCCACCGCGGCGTGCATTTCGTGTCATTGCTCGCCGCCCTGCTTCTATTTGTCTAGATGTGATCCAAGCGGGTTCAAGAGCTTGAAGAGCATATCTACCGAAGCAAATACGATTACCTCGATAAGATATTCCTTTCATTCTTCCTCTATGTTGTTTACGGAATCTGGTTCTTTTGGGGTTATAGTTGATGGTTGTTTATCAATTCCATCCATCTCTACTACAGAACCGGACATGAGAGTTTCTTCTCATCCAGCTCCTCACGAATTAAACGATTAAAAAATAATATACATGGTGAATAATATATGTAATCGTGTGATTCTTTGAAATTTCATCTAATCTAATCTATTTATTAGATTATTATTAGATTATTAGAATTTTTTTGTTTTGATATTTTGATATATAATTAAACAGGTATTCTATTTATAGATTATAGATAATGGCATTTTATTATAACGTTATAATGAATCTTTATTTTGCCTTTTATTATCATATCGAATCGACTAAAATTTAGAAAAAAAAATTCGCGGGCGAATATTTACTCTTTCAACATTCAGTTGTAAGATTAGTCTATGACATGACTTCTCAGAATAAATGAATCAGTTTCTGGTTCCTTCCGCCATCCTACCCAATGAATCATTAGGATTCGTTTTCAATAGAATCTTATGCATTCACAGGTTCTGTCGTTCCCACCACTTCTCGATTAATGGTTAGGTCTGAATTCTACAACGGAGCCCCTAATGAAATTTTGAGTCAACCTTCTCAGTCTTTATTGGCTCGGGGCTCTTGATTTTTTGTTCTATGCACGTATTTGTATAATTGTGGATCAATCAGTATTAATGCTTTATTACATTCCCTTTTATGAGATGACTCATAGACCTTACATATTGGAATAATATATCATTGATATTCTTTTTCTATCTTTCTCTCACCTTTCCATTTATCTGTATACTTTTATTGCTTTACAACCCATAATCAGATTGGTTTTTCTTTTTTGTTTATGCAAAAAAGATTTCAGTTGCTACAATGATATGGCTCATATATCTTGACTGGTTCTTTATATCCAGATAATGCGAAGCGATGAGTTGGTTATTAGTTCGTACTATGGGCCGGTCCATTTTTTTGAATCCTAATCCTAAAAAAAACAACGAGTCACACACTAAGCATAGCAATTATATCAAATGATTAATCTAATTTTTATTCAACCTTATAAAATTGTTCATTTTTTGATTTAACAGAAAAAGAATGAAAGAGTTTGCTATTTTTTGTTTTATCACCAGATAGAACTAAATACAAGTCAAGTAAGTGCTTATTATTCCTCGTCTACAAATATCCAAATTTTTATACCTAATACTCCATAGATAGTTCGAACTGCATAGGAACAATAATCAATTTTAGCTCGAATGGTTTGTAGAGGAACCCTACCTTCTCTGATCCATTCGACACGTGCAATTTCTTTTCCATCGATACGACCCGCAATTTGTACTTGAATTCCTTTTGTACCTGCCTGTTCAGTTAATTCAATAGCTTTTTTCATTGCTTTGCGAAATGAAACTCTATTCTTTAATTGTCCGGCTATAAATTCTGCAAGAATATTGGGGTGTCCGTAAGGATTTGCTATTCTTGTAATAGCAATGTTTAGTTTTCGGTTTACACAATTGAGTTCTTTTTGTACATTCATCTGTAATTCTTCGATTCTTCGAGCCTTGTTTTCTATTAATAACTTGGGGAATCCCATATAGATTATGACCTGAATCAAATCGATTCTTTTTTGAATCTCTATACGTGCAATTCCCTCGACACTAGAAGATATTTTCATATTTTTTTGTACATAATTTTTGATACAATCTCGTATTTTTTGATCTTCTTGTAGATCCTCGGAATAATTTTTGGGTTGTGCAAACCAAAGAGAATGATGACCTTGGGTTGCACCAAGTCTGAAACCAAGTGGATTTATTTTTTGTCCCATAATCCCCCACTACTATATATATGGTGAAACGTCATATCTGTGTGTATTTTTTTTTTATCCATTCGGGTTTTTTTAAGCATAACATAATATAGCGTATTTTTTTTTTATAAAAATTTATTCCTTTTAGTATTCATACCCCTGAGCTCGACTTGTTTCCAGATTAAAGTTTTATCTATTTCTGCCTGTTCATCTACAGATATATCTTTCAATACAATAGTTATATGACAAGTGGATCTTTTTATCGGATAACTCCGTCCTCGAGCTCGAGGTTTTAATTTTTTCACAGTCGTGCCCTCGTTGACTTCTGCTTTACTAATGATTAAACTTGTTTCGTTGAAATTCTTATTGTGTTTAGCATTTGCTGCTGCAGAATAAACCAATTTTAAAATGGGATAACATGCTCGATAAGGCATGAGTTCTAGTATCATAAGTGTTTCTTCATAGGAACGCCCACGAATTTGATCAATAACTCTTCTCGCTTTGTGAGCAGACATACATATATGTCGGCCTAAAGCGTATACTTCTGTATATTTGTTCGCCCTTTTCTCCTTTATCATAACCATATCACCTCACATTAATAAACGATAAGCATCTATATTATAGTATTTATTAATTAATAAATTTTTTATTAATTATTAACGACGAGATCTATTATCATTTTTTGCATGACCCCGGAAATTTAGAGTAGGTGCAAATTCTCCCAATTTATGTCCTACCATGCGATCCGTTATATAAATAGGCAAATGCTCCTTTCCATTATGGATAGCAATAGTATGTCCGATCATTGTAGGTATAATGGTAGACGCTCGGGACCAAGTTACTATTATTTCTTTT